GATTCTTCCCAAGTGAAACCACACATAAAAATGACATTCCCATAAATTGACAAGGTAATATTTCCATTTATTCATCAGAAGAGGCGTATCTTTTGAAGCCAGAATTGATTTTCCTTGATATCTAACATAATGAATGAAAGGATCTTTCAGGAAACATAGGATGCCCGGAAAATCATTAGCAAAGACTTCGACAAGATGTTTTATTATTTTTCTATGTAAATAAATTCGCTCAAAAAGGACTCCAGAAGATGTTAATCGTAAATGAGAAGATTGTTTACGGAGAAAAAGGAAGACAGATTCGTATTCACATATATGAGAATTATATAAGAATAACAATAATCTTGAATTACTTTTTGAAAAAAAAGAAATAGCTTTATTTGGAATAATAACAATATTCCAATTCGAATACTCATGAAGAAAGAACCGCAATAAATGCAAAGAGGAGGCATCTTTCACCCGGTAACGAAGGGTTTGAATCAAGATTTCCAGATGGATGGGGTAGGGTATTAGTACATCTGCCACATAATTTAAATGTGGGAATTTGTCCTCTAAAAAAGGAAATATTGAATGAATGGATCGAAAATGGTAAGATCTTACGATTTGTGCCCCTTCTAAGGAAGATATTAATCGTAAAGAAAATGGAATTTCCGCAATGACTGCAAATCCTTCTGATATAATTTGAGAATACAAATTCTTGTTGTATCCTAAAAATGGATTTTGGTTAGAATCATTAGTGGAAATCAGCAAATGATTCTGTTGATACATTCGCGTAATTAAACGTTTTACAATCAGTAAACTAGATTTATTATCATAAGCTACATTTTCCAACAAAATAGATCTATTTAAACCATGATCATGAACAAGTGCATAAATATACTCCCGAAAGATAAGTGGGTATAGGAAGTCATGTTGCCTAAATCTATCTAGTTCTAAATATCCTTTTAATTCCTCCATTTATTTAAAATTAGATTGAAACCCGGGATAGGAGATTTGATTTCTTGGGTTATTAAATGACACATAGTACGATACAGTCAAAACAGGATATTTAAGAAAATACTAGATAGATACCCCGGAAACAGATAAGACTTATCAACGGACTCTTTATCCTTTCTTTTTCCATCTAATGAAAATCTAATTAAATCGGTTTATGTTCATTATAGGATAACAAGATGGTTAGAAATCCTTTATTTTTTCAACCCAATCGCTCTTTTGATTTTGGAAAAAAAAGATTTTTATCAATATACTGCTTTTCTACACATTCATCCCCACACTCTAATGGAGAATATCTACTAATAATTAGGATTAAAAAAAATCGATAATCTACTTATGGTAAAAACATTTCCCGTATCAAGCACTAATATATTTTTAACGTTTAATTAGATCGGGTAATTATTCAAATTAAGAACATAAACTCGTTGCTTTTTTTTGTTTCCCTAGAATTGGAGCCAAGGGGCTCTATCCATTTATTCACTTAATCCAACTTTAATCTTTTTTTATTTTTTTTTTCGCGTCAAGAATTCAAACAAGATTTTGTATCGATCCGATAAGATACGAATAAAATATTCTCAAAATTCTCCATTAATGCGACATGCTGCTTTTTCCATTCCTTCCTTTCAGGATCAGTCGCGGTCTTACAAAGCTCTACCGATGGTATCGACGAATCCGTTACTTCATACAAATGTGTAAAAAATGCTAGTCGCACTTAAAAGCCGAGTACTCTACCGTTGAGTTAGCAACCCGAATCAAAATGTATAGATCCAATCGGAATCAAAAAAGAGATTGAATTACACAACGCAATCAAAATATTAAAATAGAAAAAATATTTCTAAGCGATTCTGAACATAAAAATGAACAGATCAGATGCAAATACAATGACGTCTAAAATAAGAAGATAGATTAAGATAAAAATATAAATCAAATGTAAATTGATCGACTACCACAGATTTTATTCGTATGTTATACATTATTATCTTATCCATTTTTTTTTATTAAAAAAAAAGAAAGACTTCTTGTATCCCAGCAAATCCAATGAACCCATCGTTTGAAAAAAGTAAAAAAAAACCAAGTCTATAGAACAGAGAAATAGATACATTTATTCACGATCGGATTATATTTGTTTGATATACTGTTGTCAATATGAATGTTGAGAAAAGAACATAATGTAGAAAACCATAAATTAAAATACAAAATGATTCAATATTCTCTATTTAATTCAACAATATTTTATTATTAAATTCAATAAAATATTGAATTACTATAACTATAATCAAAATCAAATAAAAAAAAAACGAATGACTTGTATTGAATTGACACTGCATAAATAATAAAGATAGATACAAAAAGGTATAGGTGTAAAAAAAATTCGGAGAGAAGTATAAAAAAATATTGCTTGGGTTTACTCAATCAATATAAGTAAAAAAAGCAAGCTTAAATACCATGTTTTTTTTATTTGATTTGTTCAGTTCATAAAAAAAAAAGAAAGTTAAAGTTTCAACGAAAACCAACCATTATTGATTGAATTAGCAATAATATAAAATTTTCTATTTATAGATCCAACTACTTCATTTATTCACTTTCTTTTTTTTCTATTTATCTGTCTTATTTTTTCTATTTATCTGTCTTATATGAATTTATCTTACTAAAATAAAAAAAGAAAATGTTGTCGTTATAGACGACAACATCTTGTGGTAGTAATCATAAATGGGTAGGAATAGAACAAAAGAGGGGGAGTAATATAGAAAAGTTTATACAAAGTTATATACAAGTCATCCCCCTCCCCCTTTTTTTTTATTTCATTAATTTAATTTCATCTGTTGATTAAAGGAAAGTTCCATAAAAACTCCCGCCTTCTTTGAAATATCATGAACAGTTCCCGTAGGTTGAGCGCCCTTTTCAAGGAAATATAGAATAGCGGGAACATTTAAATAAGTTTGATTCTTTATCGGATCATAAAAACCCACTTTCCGAAGATCTCTTCCTTCTCTTCGGGATCGAACATCAATTGCAACGATTCGATAAACCACCCATTGGGATAGATGTAGATGAATAATACTCCCCCCCTAGAAACGTATAAGAAGTTTTCGCCTCGTACGGCTCAAGCAAATTCGAAATTATGTCTATGTATAGAATTTTTAATTCATATTAAATAGATCCATAAAATCATCAAATCAATTAAACTATGATTTAAGTGTTTTTCCTTATTCTTATTCTTATTATTGTCCGAAAAAAGAAAAAAAATCATTCGTATTCATATCCTCATAACTCAAGTTGGATAATTTTCAAATAACCCAAAAGAAAACCTTTAGGCATTTCGTTTATTGAGCGGTCTCTAACCACGCATTTTTTGTCTGTCTCCTTTAGAATTTTTTTGATTCTTCATTATGATCTATTTATTGAGACAACTGAAAACGGTATTTACTTGTTCCAGAATTCTTTATCGTTCCCTTGAATCGTTGGGTTTAGACATGACTTCGGTGATCTTTAATCATTTCAAAAAATGGCAGCAACATACCATTTTTGTAATTTCTTTCTATCAAAGAATCATACAAATGGTTGATTCCCGCGTGATACACTTTTGATCGAAACAGTTTTACCAATTCCAAGCAATTTTCCTTATGAATTTTAAACTTACTAGAATTGGATCCTTTCGATTTCTATATCGAAAATATATTTACGAAGTTGTTTCAACTTATTAATTAACACTAACCCTAGATCCGTGCCCCTAAAAAATGAATCAATACTTTTTACTCGAGCTCCATCATGATCATGTACTATTTACACCACAACCCCCCCAAAAATGAGGTTTTTCTAGTGGAACAGAACAAACGATGTCGAGCCAGAAGCACCCTCATTCCTATATAATGAATATAAAAAAAAATGGCGGATGTCAGAATCCACAACCGACCATATCCTTCAAGTCGCACGTTGCTTTCTACCACATCGTTTTAAACGAAGTTTTACCATAACATTTTTCTAGTAGGTTGCTGTAACCAGTATGTAATTGATTCAATTATGGAATCATGAATAATCATTGGTTCTATCGGTACATAGTAATCTATACTTTTATGAATAGGTAATTTATGAAGAAGTCTCAGCAAGAATTCAATTTAACTCCATAGATTTTTATATTAGAATTTGAAATTCTAATATAAAAATTCGAAATAATAAATAACACAAATAAATTCTTTTTTTTTTTAATCTGCATCTTCAATCTTCAAGTGACTTGAAAAAATAGATTCATCAATTTAACACTTCTTCAAGTACCAAGGACTCGTAAGACATTATTCAAAAGATTCAATTGATTGAAAGATTTCCTATTTCAATATCATTACATTATTTGAATAAAGTTTTACAGTAAAAAAAAGTAAAAACCGTATTCTCATAATAAGATAATAAGAGAGAGAAATTCATATTCTGATTAAAACATCAATCATTTCAAACAAATAGATAGAGATAGATCAAAAAAAAATTAAATTTGTTTTTTTTTTTTTCATTAGTTTAATTAATTTAATGGGGTGGAGAATAAAGACTGATTTAAGGGAGTATTGGGGTTGTTATTATTTTTGATAAATCATAATCGAAAGAAAAGAATAGGAGATTCCCATATCTATCATATCTAAACAAATGTTTTTGAAAGTAATTATATATATATTCTATATATTCTATGTTAAATATTTTTCATTTAGGGATCACAAATCTATTTTCGCAAAAATGAATTGAAATAAATAAAGTTTTCAATGAAATAGAACGATAACAAGACATACATATAAGCATTTCTTCATTTTCTGCGTAGTTTATTTGACTTGAAAAAATTCAATAATCTTTTTGCAACCTTTACCTAAGGTAAAGTGAATAAGATATTAAACTTTGTCTCAATTGTTACATAGATTTACAATTATTCATTAGAGAAAACACAAAAAAGAATCCTAATCCTATAGATTATTGATTGAAGTTAATTAGTACCCCAATATCAAAAACACACCCGTTTTTAAAAATTTAAAATCAGGCTGCACCACTTAGAATGCAGCATTTAAAATTCCAATGGATATCGTAAGTAAGGCTTTTTTTTTCTTTTTTATGACTAACGAACTTCAATATGAGAGGGATAGGCATACAATGAAAAGCCCGTCCCCGGATTTTGCTTTTTTAATTAAAACTCTTTTCTCTTCTTTTGATCTATGCTCCCATCTTACCTGGATACAAATCGATTCAATTATATTTGTGTGTTATTTGGTGTTATTTGAATACGATTCCATTTTTGAAAAAGATATAATTCAGATAAGAAGATAAGAATCAATCATTATAAGAATAATAAGAAAAAAGAATCATATTCTATATAATATTATTTATTATTTGATTATAGTCTTAATAAAAAAACAGAAAGTTGTTTTAAAAAAAAAAAGACAATCTTTTCTTATGATAGAAAATATGTATTCTAATACAATATTACAATATATATAATCTGATATGATATATTACAATATATATAATCTAATATGATATATATAATAGGTATGTTCTGGGACGGAAGGATTCGAACCTCCGAATACCGGGACCAAAACCCGTTGCCTTACCACTTAGCCACGCCCCATTTTATATTTATATTCGACATTAATAAACACTAATATTGTTATTAGTTGTTCGTCAATTATAGTCCAAATATCGATAGAATAGATTGGCACTAGGATTTTGATACATTTAGATATCAAATTAAACGAAATTTATTGATCATTACATATAATTCAATTAAGATATTGTATGAAAGTATGATTTCTTCTATTCTCTTTTCATTTTAGAATTGAAGTATTTTTGATTGAGTTAGTTCAAATCAAAGAAAAGTTTTTTGGTCTACCTTCTTTTTATTTTTTAATTTTGAGTTTTTACTCATTTTTTTCTAGAACTTAAACTAAAAAAAAAATAACATTATATTATCAATTATTAATAACTCATATTAAGAACTCAATCAAAATCAAAATAAATACAATTATCTTCAAGAACAAAACAAAGAACAAAATGTTTGTTATGCTTAATATCTTTAGTTTGATCTGTATCTGGCTTAATTCTGCTCTTTCTTCAAATAGTTTTTTCTTCGCCAAATTGCCCGAGGCCTACGCTTTTTTGAATCCAATCGTAGATATTATGCCAGTAATACCTCTGCTATTTTTTCTCTTAGCTTTTGTTTGGCAAGCTGCTGTAAGTTTTCGATGAGATCTTGAATACTGTCCTAGAAAAATTCATGATTTGTTCTAAAAAAAATTCTAACAATTGATATGATAAGATCAGATAAGTTTTATAGTATAAAACTTCGATTCAAATATTGAAATTCTTGTATCGCCACAAAAAGTCTGGGGATCACCTCATTTCCGCATTCGGACCTTTTTTACATTGAAAGAACTTATTAGAGTCCCCCACAATATCTAATTGTGGGTATGAAAAAAATGGGTAATGAAAGACTTGACTCATATTCCATTATAAATGAATTTCTGAAAATTATTTTCTATTTCTAGATTTATAAAAACCATTTCTTGGTGTCAAAATAAGATATATGTGGTATAAAAATGGAGAATCTATTCTCTTTTTTTTCCCCCCAAAAAAAAATGATCTTGGAGATTGTGTCATGCTTACTCTCAAACTATTTGTTTACACAGTAGTGATATTCTTTGTTTCTCTCTTTATCTTCGGATTCCTATCTAATGATCCAGGACGTAATCCTGGACGTGACGAATAAAAAAGAAAGTTTTTATTTTCCTTGATCGATTTTTAAATGTTCTTAGGATTTTATCTATTCCACATCTTTAACTATTAAATAAAAAAAAAAGACTCGTCTAAATTGAAAGATAAATAAAAAAAAAATACCAAGTCATTGACAAAAGCGGAAAGAGAGGGATTCGAACCCTCGGTACGAAAAACCCGTACAACGGATTAGCAATCCGACGCTTTAGTCCACTCAGCCATCTCCCCCATCTGAAAAGGATAATTACTATGTTACATTAATTAAAAAGTAAGGTTTGAAAAAAGGGTCTTTCTTTTATACCTCTTCTTTTCTTATATTATTTTTATTCTATTATTAGTTTATTTAGTTTATTATATAGATATATAATTATCTAGACATATAAAAATATACAAAATATAGAAAAAAAGTAATTCCATTGATATAAAATAAAGTAAGAAGGGCTCGAAAGAAATATCTCCAATCCACTATTCCAATGAATATAAAATGAATATAAATTCATATTAATATATATATAATTACCTATATAATTATAAATACCTAAATAAAATAATATATATTTTATAAGTAAAAAATCAAATATATAGTAGTAATTTATATAAGTAAGAAATATATAAATAATATAAAAAGTACCTCTTTGATTTCGTCTGCAAGAGCTTTTTAAAATTCCACGGCCTGGCCAGGTCAGTACCTCGCCGGGCCTTTTTTTTGTTCCAATGACTATTATTTGAAACAAAAAGGCTTGTTATGGAATAAAAAAAAAAAGAAAC